GTAAGTATATAAAAACTCGGGTTTAATTTAAAAATAAAGGTAAAAACGGCTGTGTTTGGCCTCGGGTAATTTGTGCTCATGATTCGAGGTGCTGTGAAAAATAGCAGATATTTGGTAGCTCTAAATATTGATAGGATTTCTTATAATCTTTTTCTCTCGCGTAAAAAAAAAATAAAACGGTTTTGTAAAAATAACTTCTTATAGGATTTCGGGTTTGTAATTTTGGTATGGAAAAGTGGTATTGATTTTGGTGAAAATTTGAAAAATCGGGTAAAAAAATGTACTCAAAGCGGGATTTCTTTAGTAAAAAAGAATGGAATTTTTAGCATTATGGAAGAATATGTCTAACAAGCATTAAGAGATGTATCCATATAGGAGAAAGTGCTAGACCAAGAATATAGCTCCACCTGGACTAATGGTCTACCCCGGAGAGGGGTGACGGTAACGGGCATATATGGGTGTCAGGTGAAAGGTACCCTTAAAAAGGCAACCAGGGGTGGCGCAGGCATACGTGATCAGAACATGAGGCCAAATGTACCAGGATAAAGGGTGCGACCAAAGGTCTTGGAAAGAGCAAGTATGGCGGGGTGGTTCCGGACCATTGAGGTGTTCTTGAAGGTGTAACCAGCGGCCTTGGAAAGGACATAGACGGGAGGAGTTACAATATATGGACGTGAAAAGCGGGACTGTATGCTTGTGGCGAAAGGATAGAGGATTTCACGGGAAGGGTTAAATCATGGGACACCGGTTTGAAGTAGATAGCCATGGTTACTAATAATTGACAACCTTTGTTAAATGGAACGACCAGAAAATGAGGTGAGGAAAATATGTGAATGAACCAGTTTTGTATATAATTAATTAAAGTCAAATTCTCGTTTATTAGGCGTGAGGCAAAACGATTAATGTATTATTATACATAGCAATATGAGGACTATATATGTAAAGAGTACATAAATAGGCTGATTTCTGGATCGAATTGTGGGGGGGGGTAGGGGGGGGGTCCTAGGAGAGTTATTTTTACGGTTTTATGGGTGACTGAATTAGTTGAAATATTGGTTGTTGCTCTAAGGGATGCCCGGCTTTGGTTTACAAGAACAATGCTTTATAGATTTTAAGCTATTAGAGCAGGTAAGATTTGAGATTTTGTTTTCTGCTAGTCCTAGGATAGGGTTAGCTATGAAGAATATAAAGTATAGGATTGAGGTTAATTGGCCGATTTCTGTGAATGGTGGCTCTACTGGTTTAGTAGCGGTTCAAGTGATAATGATGAGCGTGGTGATGAAGGATCAGAATATAAGTTGTATAAAAGGTCGAAATATCATAGATCGGGTGTGGGAGGTGTGGGTGAATGGTATTGTAAAGAGGGTGGCGATTGATAGGACTAGAGCAAGGGCTCCGCCTAGTTTGTTTGGGATTGACCGTAGGATTCCGTAAGCGAATAAGAAGTATCATTCAGGCTTAATGTGTTGGGGGGTGATTATTGGATTAGCTTTTGAGAAGTTTTCTGGGTCGTTTAGGATATCAGGGTAGAATGAAATGATGATAAATAGTAAAGTTATTATTATTGTTAGTATGAGGGTGTCTTTATAGGAGTGGTAGGGGTGGAATGGAATTTTGTCGATGTCTGAGTTTGTACCCAGGGGGTTGTTGGAGCCCTCGTTATGAAGGAGCAGGATGTGAATTGAGGATATAGAGATGATGGCGAATGGGAGGATGAAGTGAAGGGCGAAGAATCGGGTTAGTGTTGGGTCATTAATTGCGAAGCCGCCTCACAGTCATGTCGTTAGGGTTGTCCCTAGATAAGGGATTGCGGTTAGGAGGTTAGTGATTACTGTCGCTGCTCAGAATGATATTTGACCTCATGGTAGGACATAGCCAAAGAAGGCGGTGGCTATCAGGATAATTAAGAGGGAGGTGCCTGATAGTCAGACTTCTTTATTAAGGTATGAACCATAGTAAATTCCTCGTGCAATGTGGATATAGATGCAAATAAAAAATAGGGATGCGCCAATGGCATGCGTGTTTTGTATAATTCAGCCGTATGGGACATCTCGGGAGATGTGAGTGATAGATGAGAAGGCTAGGTCGATGTTGGCTGTGTAGTGGATTGCTAGGAAGAATCCGGTTGCAATTTGGATTATTAAGCAGGTAAGTAGTATTGATCCGAAGTTTCACCAGGTTGAGATGTTTGATCCTACCGGAAGCAAGTTAAATAGTGTAAGTATGTGTTGGTGGGACATGTTTTTGTAGTTGATATACAACGGTGGTTTTTCAGGCCGCAAGACTCTAGAAGAGTAAAAACTATGTTTTTAGTAGAGTACCTGCTTTATTTTATTTTAACTTTAGTGTTTTTTGGTGTTGTGGTTTTAAGTTTTGCTGTTGTACCTTATCATGGGGTTGTTTCTTTGATGGGAATTTCCTTTTTTTGTTGTGTTGCTATGGTTGTGATGGGTCGTACTTATGCGGCGTTGGTGATATATGTTGTGTACTTGGGGGGGTTGGTTGTAGTTTTTGGTTATTGTGTGAGTGTGGAGAAGGGGGGGGAGGTTGTTGTTGGTATTAATGGGTTTTGATTTCTTGTTGTGTTTTTTGGTGTTGGGGTAATTGTGTGTGTGTTAATATTAGTTCTTGGGGGCGAGGTGCAGGGTTTGTTGGTTTATTATGGGTGGGAGGATTGAGTATGTTTAGAGGTAAATGGTTATGGTGTTTTTTATTGTGGGGGCGGGGTGGGATTAGTGATGTGTGCTTGAGGTTTAGTTGTAACTTTGTTTTCTGTTTTGGTGATTTTAGGTTGGACTCGGCTGGGCGGTCTTCGTCCCTTTAGGCGGGGATTAGGATTAAGAAGATAAGTAGGGTGAGGGTGAAGGTAGTTATGTAGTTTTTGATTATGTTTTTTTGTTGTGTTGAGAGGAGGGCTAGTTGGGTAAATGTTTTACTGAGGCCCTTAGGGCCTCAGTTTTCCAGGGTCCATAGGTCTATTAGTTCTGTTGAAATTTGTTGGCTTGATTTTAGTATACTTATTGTTATGGCTCGATGTGGGATATTAAAGAATGCTAATTGGTTAAAGAATAGGTTAATGGTTCATGATTTTTGAGGGGGGCGGGGTAAGGCTGTCTGTAGGAAGTCTTTTGATAGGGCGACTCCTAGGATGGTTATAGTTAGTGCTATGAGTTTTACTGTTTTTGGTATTGTTGTTATTGGTGGGGTTTGTAGGGTTGATAGTTTGGTAATGCTGCCTATAAGGATAGAGGCGAGGGTGAGGCGTATTAGGGGAGAGATGGTGTTTTTGGTTTCTTTATGGGGGTTAGTATTGGTGTGTGATGGTCCTGTTAGGATAAGTAGAATAATTTGTATGCTGTAGGAGGCGGAGAGTGTTGTTGCGATTAGTGTGATTGTTAGGGCTCACAGGTTTACGTGGGAGTTGGTTATGGTTTCGATAATGGTGTCTTTTGAGTAAAAGCCCGATAGGAATGGTATGCCTATTAGTGAGAGGCTAGCAATGATGGTAAATGATGAGGTTATAGGTGCAGTTTTTAGTAGGTTGCCTATTATTCGAAGGTCTTGTTCGTTATTTAGACTATGGATGAAGGAGCCGGAGCAAAGGAAGAGGAGGGCTTTGAAAAAAGAGTGTATGGTTATGTGGAGGAAGGCGAGGGTAGGTTGGTTTAGACCTAATATTGTTATTATTAGTCCTAGTTGGCTTGTAGTTGATAGTGCAATGATTTTTTTGATGTCGTGTTGTGAGATTGCCGCAGCTGCGGCGAATATGGTTGTCGTTGCTCCAAGAATTAAGCATATTGTTTTTATGGTATAGCTGTTGTTAAGGATTGGGTGGAGTCGAATTAGTAGGAATACTCCGGCTACTACTATAGTGCTGGAGTGGAGGAGGGCTGATACGGGTGTAGGACCTTCTATTGCTGCTGGCAGTCATGGGTGGAGGCTGAATTGTGCGGATTTTCCTATGGCCGCTGCTATTAGGCCGATTGTGGGGATGAGGTTAACCATTTTATATTGAATTAGTAATTCTTGTATGTTTATTGAGGAAAAAGTGATAAGTCAGGTGGTAGTGAGGATGAGTCCGATATCTCCGATTCGGTTGTAGATAATGGCTTGGAGGGCTGCTGTGTTGGCGTTTGATCGAGCTTCTCATCATCCGATTAGGAGGAAGGATATAATTCCTACGCCTTCTCAGCCGATAAAGAGTTGGTATATGTTGTTGGCTGTGATGATAATTATTATTGTGATTAAGAAGGTGATTAGATATTTAATGAATTTATTAATATTGGGGTCAGATGATATATATCAGATGGAGAATTCGGTGATAGATCATGTAATGAATAATGCTACTGGAATAAAGGTTAATGATAGTATATCTAGTGTGATGGTGATATTAATGTTTTCAGTTGGGGTGATAATTAGAGGAAGTAGTGTTATTGTTAATTCGCAGTTGTTATTTAGTAGTGAATTGAGGGGGATTGTGCTAATTATAAATATTAGTATTAAGGTATGTTTGATATTATTAAGGCTGTGTTTGGAGGGGGGCAGGGTTGTAGAGATAATCAAGGAAAAGAAGATGGTTAGAATAATGGTCGGTGTGGTTATGCTCATTTTCTATCACTTGGATTTGCACCAAGAGCCTTGGCGCCTAAGACCAGTGGAGGGACTGTTCTCCTTTGATAGAAGAGAGGGCTGGTATTTTACCAGATTAAAGAGTTAGCAGGTCTTCTGAACCTCTCGGTGTGCGAGGTATGTCTATTTTCAGGGTCACAACTTGATATTTTTTTTAAATTACACACACTTCTGATGATTAATTCTGGTTTTATAGAGATTATCATTAGTGGGATAATGTGAAGGGCTATTAGTAGGTGTTCTCGTGAGTGTGTTGGTTCTGTTTGGTTGTCAAGCAGGGTTGGTCCTGTTTGTGTTGATAAGAATATGTGTAGGGAATAAGAGGCGGTAATTAGTATTGATAGTCCGAGTAGGATGATGGTTGTTGGACATCAGTTAAATAGGGAGGATATAATTAGTAGTTCGCTTGTGAAGTTTAGGGAAGGGGGGGTGGCAATGTTTATGAGGTTGGTTAGTAGTCATCAGGTTGTGGTTATAGGAAGGATATTGTGGAAGCCTCGTGTGAGGATTAAGATTCGGGTGTGTGTGCGCTCATAGGTTGTGTTGGCTAGGCAGAAAAGTGCTGAGGAGGTAAACCCGTGAGCGATCATTAGGGCTATAGCCCCGGATAGGCCTCATGGTGTTTGAATGATAATTGCGGCTACTACTAAGCCTATGTGGCTGATAGAGGAGTAAGCGATAAGGGATTTTAGGTCTGTTTGTTGTAGGCATGTCAGGTTGGCTAGGATAGCCCCTCATAGGGCTAGTACAATGAATGGAAGGAATATGTCTGTTTTTGTTGGGGGCAGGACTTGTATTATGCGGATGATGCCGTATCCTCCAAGTTTTAGTAAGATTGCTGCTAGGACTATTGAGCCGGCGATTGGAGCTTCTACATGGGCTTTTGGGAGTCAGAGGTGCAGTCCGTAGATGGGTATTTTTGCTAAGAATGCGGTTAGGCAGGCCAGTCACAATAGGAGGTTAGTTCATTGGTTGGGGGTGTGTAGTAGTTGGAGGAAGAGGGTTGGGGTATTTGTTGAGTTGTTAATAAAGATAATTGCTATGAGTAGGGGTAAAGAGGTTGTTAGTGTATATAGTATAAAGTATGTTCCTGCAGTTAGTCGTTCTGTCTGTTGTCCTCATCGTGTAATGATGATTAGGGTGGGAATTAGGGTGGCTTCAAATATGATATATATTAGAGTTAGGTTGGATGCTATGAATGTTGTTGAGATAAATAGTTGTAGAAGGGTGAGTGTTGCTAGGAATGTTCGTTGTCGTGGCAGGGGTTCTTTGATTATTGCGTGTTGGCTGGCGATGGTTATTAGTGGGAGAAGTCAGAAGGAGAGCGCAAGGAGTGGTGCTGAGATGGGGTCTAAGCTTAAGATCGTGTTTGATTTAGGTTCCAGGAGAGTCAGGCTTAATAATGCTAGTATGAATATATAAGCGGTTGTTGTTGGGTATAGCATTTTGGGCTTTAGGGTAAGGATTGTTGGGATTAGTATTGTTGTCATTATAAGGGCTTTAAGCATTATAGGAGGTTTAGGTTTTTTAAGAAGTCATTTCCATGAGTTCGTGTGATTGCGACGACTAAGCTGAGGCCTACTGCTGCCCCGCAGACAGAGATAGTGAGTAGAATAATTGGTATTGGAGTTTGTGATAGGGTTAGTGAGGTTGAGGTGTATATGACTAATAGTATAAATAGGAGAAGCATTATGGCCTCGATGCACATAAGTGCTAATATAAGGTGTTTATGCTGTATAGATAGGCTTAAGATAGTAGTTATAAAGGCCACGGCTAGAATAGTTTTGATTAGTTCCATTATTGGGGCTTAATTAGTTAAGTTCTTTTGAGTCGAAATCAAATATCTGGTTAGACTACCCCAATATTCTGTTCATTCTAGTCCGCCTTGGAGTCATTCATATACAAGGCCTAGTGTTAGGATAACCAGAAGGGCAGTGGTTGTAGTTATGGTAGTGGTTGTTGGGTTTGTGTTGATGCTTCAGGGAATGGGAAGAAGTAGGATAATTTCTAAGTCGAACAAGATAAACAGGATTGCGACTAAGAAGAATTGGATGGAGATAGGGGAGCGTGCATTTCCTAATGGGTCAAACCCACATTCGTAGGGAGAAAGTTTATTAATATCTGGTTTTTTTGGTATTAGAGCGTTGATAGCGTATAGGAGGGTTGCTGTTGCTGTGGCTATAATAATGAGGAGGGTGAGGCTAATTATTTCTTCCCTGTGGGACCTTATGCTTGGAAGGCATTTATACTTATATACTAAAGAAATATGAGCCTCATCAGTATACGGAGACGTATAGGAATAATCAGACAATGTCTACGAAGTGTCAGTATCAGATTGCGGCTTCATATCCAAAGTGGTGGGTGGTCGTAAAGTGAAATTGAATGAGGCGCATTAAGCAGATTATTAAGAAGGAGGTTCCAATTATTACATGGAGGCCGTGGAAGCCGGTGGCTACAAAAAATAGTGAGCCGTATACGCTGTCGGAGATGGTGAATGGTGTCTCTATGTATTCTGATACTTGGAGGGCTGTGAAGTAGATTCCTAGGATAATAGTGGTTGTTAGTGCATATGTGGCCTCTTTTTTATTTCCTTTTATTATGGTGTGATGTGATCATGTGATGGTTGCGCCGGATGAAAGTAGTACTGCGGTGTTTAGTAGGGGTACGTCTATTGGGTTTAGTGGGTTGATTCCGGTTGGGGGTCACTCTGCGCCGAGTTCTGGTGTGGGTACAAGGCTAACGTGGTAAAGGGTTCAGAAGAAACCTAGAAAGAAGAAGACTTCTGAGGTGATGAATAGGATTATGCCGTATCGTATGTTTTTTTGTACGCCTGGGGTGTGGTGTCCTTGGTAGGTGCTCTCTCGAATAACGTCTCGTCATCATTGAACAAGGGTGAGTGTGATGACAAGAAGTCCTAGTTTTAGTACTAGGGTTGTGGTCGTATGGAATCATAAGGCTAATCCTGAGGCTAATAGCAGGCTCCCCGCTGCTCCGGTCAGAGGTCATGGGCTTGGGTCGACTATGTGGTATTGGTGTAGTTGGTGAGTCATTACGTATTTTCTTGTAGGTATAGGACGATTAGGAGAACGAAGACATAGGCCTGGATGCAGGCTACTGCTAGTTCTAGGAGTGTAAGTAGAGATAGTAGGATGAGGGTTAGTGAACTAATAGAGATATAGGTGTTGATAAGGTTTATAGTGGCAGAGCTTACTATTGTTATGAGAAGGTGGCCCGCGGTAATATTGGCTGTTAGTCGGATTCCTAGTGCGATAGGTCGTATTAGTAGGCTGACTGTTTCGATTAGGATTATAAATGGAATTAGAGGGGTTGGGGAGCCCTCTGGTAGGAGGTGGGCTAGTGTTGTAGAGAGCTTGTTCTTGAGGCCGGTAACAACAGTGGCTAGTCATAGGGGGAAGGCTAAGGCTATGTTTATTGATAGTTGGGAGGTTGATGTAAAGGTATATGGTAACAGACTTAGCAGGTTGGATAGCAGGATTAGGAGGATGAGGCCGGCCAGTATACGAGATCATTTTTGTCCTTCTGGAGTGAGTTGATTTGTTATGTTTGATACGAACATCTTTAAAAATCAGGTGGCGGCGGCTGTTATGCGATTTCCGATAAGTTTTGGTTTGTGGTAGATTAGGAAGAGGGGGATTATGATTGATAGGGGTGTTGTGGGGATTAGGGCGAGTTCTGGGCTTGTGAATTGTTCGAATATGTTTATGTTCATGGTGTGGGCAATGTTGTTGATTTGGGGTTTAAAGTAGTTTGTTTTTTTGGTTTAGTGATCAGTGTGAAAGTTTTAATTTTTAGTGTAATTAGGGCAAGAGTTAGTCATGTTCATAGGTAAACTATAAAGATGTGTACAATGTCTAGTTGTGGCATTCACTAAGGAAAGTATTTTCCTCCCCAACTTAAAAGGCTGATGCTATATAAGCTTCTTAGTGATTGCTCGGAGGCTAGTCATTGTTCGAAGTGGTATAGGGGGACAGCTTCTGCTGCGATAGGTATAAAGCTGTGATTTGCTCCACAAATTTCTGAGCACTGACCAAAAAAGACCCCGGCTCGAGATGTTGCTAATGGGATTTGATTTAGACGACCTGGTACGGCGTCTACTTTAATGCCTAGGGATGGGATTGCTCATGAGTGGAGTACATCTTCTGCGGTTACTACAATTCGGGTTTGTAGTCCTGCTGGCATTACTATGCGGTGGTCGACTTCAAGTAGGCGAAGTGAGCCTTTTGGGAGATTGTGTGTTTGTAGTATATAGGAGTCGTATGAGATGTGGGCTTCGTCTGAGTATTCGTAGTTTCAGTATCATTGATGGCCAGTGGTTTTAATTGTAAGGTAAGGGTCAAATACCTCTTCTATTAAGTATAGGGATCGGACTGATGGGAGGGCTGTTAAGATGAGAATTATGATTGGGGCGGCTGTTCATGCGGCTTCTAGTTGTTCTACTTCTTCTGATGGGTCGTTGTGGGTCAGGGCCGTTGTGGTTGCAGTGATAGTAAATATTAAGATTACTAGTGTTATTAGGCATGTAAGGAGAAGGACGTGGTCGTGCAGGAATACGACTTCTTCTATTGTTGGGCCTAGGGCTTCTTGTAGTGATAGTTGAGTTGCGTAGGGCATTAAGAACCACAGATGCTGTGACTTGACTATGACAAAGTCATGTAATGTGTTTACTAGGTTCTTGGGAGGAAAGCATGAATGTGTGGTTAACTTGAAATTAACAGGTGGCAGTTAAAATCTGTCTCTTCTCGGGTCAGGGTCATTGTATATATGAGATGTATTCTCGGATCGGGGCATATGTGTTATTTGGTATAAAAGTGGGTTCGGTGTGGGTATGGTATGGGGGAGGTGTTCCGTATAGCCATTCGATGTGGGTTTTTTTCCCTAGGTGGAGTGCCGGCTTACGTTTGTATGTGAGTGCTTCTCAAACAATAAATAGTGATATTAGTACTGCGATTAGAGAGATTGTTGAGCCAATTGAGGAGATGGTATTTCATAGGGTGAAGGCATCTGGAAAGTCTGAGTATCGGCGAGGTATTCCGGATAGTCCTAGGAAGTGTTGTGGGAAAAATGTTATGTTGACACCTAAGAACATTACTCAAAATTGGGTTTTAGTTAGAGTTTGATTTAGGGAGTATCCTGTAAATAGGGGGAATCAGTGAGTAAGGCCGCCCATGATGGCGAATACTGCCCCCATGGATAAAACATAGTGGAAGTGTGCTACGACGTAATAGGTATCGTGAAGTACAATATCTAGGGATGAGTTTGCTAGAATAATTCCGGTTATTCCGCCCACAGTAAATAGGAAGATAAACCCCAAGGCTCAGTAGATTGGGGTTTGTCATTTAATGTGTCCTCCGGTGAGGGTGGCCAGTCAGCCAAATACTTTAATTCCTGTTGGGATTGCGATGATTATTGTGGCTGCTGTAAAGTAGGCGCGGCTGTCGATGTCTAGGCCTACAGTGAATATGTGGTGGGCCCAGACTACAAAGCCTAGGATTGCAATAGATATTATTGCTCAGATTATACTGGTGTATCCAAATGTGTTTTTTTTTCCTGTGTAGAAGGTGATGATGCTGGAGACAATGCCGAAACCGGGCAGAATTAGGATGTATACTTCTGGGTGGCCGAAAAATCAGAATAGGTGTTGAAATAGGACGGGGTCTCCTCCTCCACAGGGGTCGAAGAAGGTCGTGTTTAAATTTCGGTCTGTTAGGAGTATGGTGATTGCTGCTGCAAGTACTGGTAACGCTAGGAGTAGTATGATTGCGGTAATTATAACAGATCAAACAAAGAGAGGTATGTTAAATATTGGTATGGATTTGGGTTTTATATTGATGCATGTGGTGATAAAGTTGATTGCTCCTAGGATGGATGAGGCTCCTGCCAGGTGGAGTGAGAAGATAGCCAGGTCCACTGATGGGCCCGAGTGAACTAAGTTTCCGGAGAGGGGGGGGTAGACGGTTCAACCTGTACCTGCTCCTGCTTCGACGTAAGAGGAAGATAGAAGTAGGAGTAGTGCTGGGGGTAGGAGTCAAAAGCTCATATTGTTTATTCGAGGGAAGGCCATGTCGGGTGTTCCAAGTATTAGGGGGATTAATCAATTTCCAAATCCCCCGATTATGATAGGTATGACCATGAAGAAGATTATGATGAATGCGTGGGCGGTTACTAACACATTAAAGATCTGGTCGCTGCCAAACAGGGACCCCGGCTGTGTCAGTTCCATGCGTATTAGAATACTCAGGCAGGCTCCGATGAGACCGGACCATGCGCCAAATATAAGGTATAGGGTTCCAATATCTTTGTGGTTTGTTGAAAATAGTCAACGGGTAATATACACGGGTAGTATGGCTGATTTAAGCGGTAAACTGTAAATTTACACACAGGTAATTCCTTGCTACCAGGCCCCGAGGTGTCATCATGTCAGACTGCAAATCTGAAGTCGGCCTCCGCCCGGGGCTTCTCCGTTTTTCTTCCCGCCCAAAAACGGAGAAGGTAGATTAAGGTCCGTTGGTTTGGACAGCTAGCTGTTAATTAGTTTTTTGTGGGATCGAAGCCTACTAATCTAGGGAGCTTTAGTTTAGTTAAAATATCTGTGTTGCAAGCAGGAGATGTGGTGATACTGCAGGCTCTGCAGAAACTAAAGTAGCGCTTTGTTGGGAGCTTTGAAGGTTCCTAGTTTAATATAACTTAAGTTTCTATATATTTGGTGAGAGGGGCAGGAGTAGTATTATTATGGTTGCTAGTGTGGTTGAGAGTAGAGGGGGGTTTTTGTGTGGTGACCGTCATTTTATTTGTATGGTGGATGTGTGGGGGGGTATTGTTATGGTTAGAACATAGGTTAGTCGGATGTAGACATATAGGCTAGGTAGTGAGGATATAGCTATGAGGATGGCCTCTGTGGTTAGGTTGAGGGCGGTTATTTTGTTTAAGATAAGTCATTTTGGTATGAATCCTGTAAGGGGGGGCAGGCCGGCAAGGGATAGGATGACTACTAGTGTAATTAATATGAGGTGGGGAGAAGTAGTTCATATAGTCCCTATATCTTTAATAGTTGTTATTGATGATGTGCTTAGTGTGAGGAAGATGGGGGTGGTGGTTATTGTGTAGATTAGAAAGGTGAGGGTAGAAATGTTTGGTGCTAGGGTGATGGTAGCAAGGATTCAGCCTGTGTGGGCGATTGATGAGAAGGCTAGGAGTTTTCGGAGCTGGGTTTGGTTAAGTCCTCCCACCCCGCCAACCAGGATGGATAGGATTGCTGATAGGCTTAGGATTGTTATGTTGGTGTTGTTGTGGTTTATTATGAGGATGCTGAGGGGGGCAATTTTTTGTCAGGTTAAGATTACTAGGGTTGTTAGTGTTGTGGCGCCTTGTGCTACTTCTGGGAGTCAGAAGTGGAATGGTGCTGCCGCTATTTTTATTATTAAGGCTAGAGTGATGATTTTTATGGTTGTGGTTTCTGTGGTGAGGGGGATTTCTCAGCTTGATGTGTTTAGTGCATTTATGGTTGTTGCAAATAGGATGGTTATGGAGGCGAGAGTTTGCGTTAGAAAGTACTTTGTTGTTGCTTCTGTTGCTCGGGGGTGGTGAGGCTTGGAGATAATTGGTACTATGGACAGGGTATTAATTTCTAGGCAAACTCAGGCTATAAGTCAGTGTGTTGTGACTGTGATTAGGGCGGTGCTTATGATGATGCTGGTTGTAATGGTTACTAATGATACTGGGTTAATTAGTAAAGGTCTTTAGACATTTTCGGGGTATGGGCCCGGTAGCTTTTTTAGCTGACTTTACTTAGAAAATATTATAAGGTAGTATTGGAAGTTTTGGGCTTCTAGGTTCAAGTTCGATTCTTGGTTTTCTAGTATTAAGGAGATGATTTGAACATCTGTGTTGAGGTTTTAAGCCTTTTGCATGGCCGTGCTTTGCTACCTTAATATATAAAAACTCGGGTTTAATTTAAAAATAAAGGTAAAAACGGCTGTGTTTGGCCTCGGGTAATTTGTGCTCATGATTCGAGGTGCTGTGAAAAATAGCAGATATTTGGTAGCTCTAAATATTGATAGGATTTCTTATAATCTTTTTCTCTCGCGTAAAAAAAAAATAAAACGGTTTTGTAAAAATAACTTCTTATAGGATTTCGGGTTTGTAATTTTGGTATGGAAAAGTGGTATTGATTTTGGTGAAAATTTGAAAAATCGGGTAAAAAAATGTACTCAAAGCGGGATTTCTTTAGTAAAAAAGAATGGAATTTTTAGCATTATGGAAGAATATGTCTAACAAGCATTAAGAGATGTATCCATATAGGAGAAAGTGCTAGACCAAGAATATAGCTCCACCTGGACTAATGGTCTACCCCGGAGAGGGGTGACGGTAACGGGCATATATGGGTGTCAGGTGAAAGGTACCCTTAAAAAGGCAACCAGGGGTGGCGCAGGCATACGTGATCAGAACATGAGGCCAAATGTACCAGGATAAAGGGTGCGACCAAAGGTCTTGGAAAGAGCAAGTATGGCGGGGTGGTTCCGGACCATTGAGGTGTTCTTGAAGGTGTAACCAGCGGCCTTGGAAAGGACATAGACGGGAGGAGTTACAATATATGGACGTGAAAAGCGGGACTGTATGCTTGTGGCGAAAGGATAGAGGATTTCACGGGAAGGGTTAAATCATGGGACACCGGTTTGAAGTAGATAGCCATGGTTACTAATAATTGACAACCTCTGTTAAATGGAACGACCAGAAAATGAGGTGAGGAAAATATGTGAATGAACCAGTTTTGTATATAATTAATTAAAGTCAAATTCTCGTTTATTAGGCGTGAGGCAAAACGATTAATGTATTATTATACATAGCAATATGAGGACTATATATGTAAAGAGTACATAAATAGGCTGATTTCTGGATCGAATTGTGGGGGGGGGTAGGGGGGGGGTCCTAGGAGAGTTATTTTTACGGTTTTATGGGTGACTCAGAGAGTAGTTTAAGTAGTAAAATACTGGCTTTGGGGGCTAGAGATGGAAGACCCTCTTTGAATGTGGGAAGTGGGGTTGATGGTTCCCGTGTCTACTCTATCAAGGTAGTCCTTGTGTTGCTCAGGCACGCTTCCATTGTGGGGGGGCTCCGCAGAGTGTTGTTGTTGTAAATAGGTTAAGTAGGCATATGGCCAGGGTGAGGGGTAAGTATTGTTTTCATAGTAGGTGTATTAGTTGGTCATATCGGAATCGTGGGTATGAGGCTCGAATTCATAGGAACAGTATTGTTATGATTGTTGTTTTTATTATTAAGTTTATTGTGAAAAGTTCTGGGTTGGAGGCTCCAGGATTTATAAATATTATAGTTGAGAGGGTGTTCATTAATAGAATGTTGGTGTATTCGGCCAGGAAAAGTAGGGCAAATGGCCCGGCTGAGAATTCTAGGTTGAATCCGGAAACTAGTTCTGATTCGCCTTCTGTCAGATCAAATGGTGATCGGTTGGTTTCTGCTAGGGTGGAGGTGAACCATATTATAGCTAGAGGTCAGGATGCGAATAGGAGTCAGGAGTGTTCTTGTACTTCTGTGAAGGAGGATAGGGAGTAGCTTCCTGAGATGGTGGCTAGTGAGATGATGATTAATCCTAGTGTTACTTCATAGGAAATGATTTGAGCTACGGCCCGTATTGCGCCTATTAAAGGGTATTTTGAGTTTGACGATCACCCGGATCATAGGATGGCATATGTGAATATGCCGGACATGGCCATGATAAAGAGTAGGCCTAGGTTTATATTGGTTAGTGCGTTTGGTATAGGTATAGGTGCTCAAGAAATTAGGGATAGGGAAAGAGCTATGATGGGGGAAAGTGTAAATAAGATTGGGGATGAGAGGGTTGGTTTAGTTGTTTCTTTCGTAATTAGTTTTAGGCCGTCTGCGATGGGTTGTAGTAGGCCGAGGGGTCCCACTAGGTTGGGGCCTTTACGTAGTTGTATATATCCTAGTAGTTTTCGTTCTAGAAGGGTGAGGAATGCAACTGCGATTAGAATAGGGAGGATGTACAGTAGGGGGTTAATGATGTTAAGTAGGATTGAAATTATTAAGGTATATTAGTCCTTAATTAACCTTATCTAGGTTTGTAGTGGGGTTGTTTATTAATAGGTATTGTATTTTATGGTTAAAGCGTGCTAGTGGCATTGGCTTTGCTGTGCCGGTCCTTTCGTACTAGGCTAAGCGTTGCATAGATAGAAACTGACCTGGATTGCTCCGGTCTGAACTCAGATCACGTAGGACTGTTAATCGTTGAACAAACGAACCTTTAGTAACGGCTGCATTACTGGGATGTCCTGATCCAACATCGAGGTCGTAAACCTTCTTTTTGATATGGGCTCTTAAAGAAGATGGCGCTGTTATCCCTGGAGTAACTTATTTCAATTATCAGCTGTGCTGGGTCTAGTGTAGGCTTGTATGCCTGTTTTATGTGGAAGTCATATGTTGGAAGTTCTTTTTTATTCCAAGGTCGCCCCAACCGAAAGTAATTATTATTGGGTTTAATAAGTTTGTTAAAGCTTCACAGGGTCTTCTGGTCTTATGTTAATATTCTAGCTTTTGTACTAGGAGATCAGTTTAATTGATTTGTTATAAGAGACAGTTGGGCTCTCATTTTGCCTTTCATACAGGTCTACAATTAATAGACAAATGATTATGCTACCTTTGCACGGTTAGGATACCGCGGCCGTTTAATAGTTCACTGGGCAGGCGTCGCCTTTAATACTTGTTTGGCTAAAGGTTATGTTTTTGTTAAACAGTTGGAGTCCTTGGTTGCCGAGTTCCTTTTATAACGGTTAATCTTTCTTTTTGACGCTCCTGTGTTGGGGTCACAGTTAGTTTAGAGGTGTGTATAGGTTTATTGTTTGCCTTTTGTGGTCTGTTAATTACTAGTAGTTTTTCTGTTTCTAGTGGAGGGGTGCGTAAAGAGATGGGGGTCTTATTATTAGTTTTAGCATAATGATATCTACCTGAGTAGGTCCACCTTTAGTTAGTTTGAAGTTTATAGCTGGTATTGGTTTTGTTTAGGTTAATTCTTTGACGATATTTTTTGGGGTGGCTGCTTGAGGGCCTACGGGTATAGCGGCTGTAATTTCTTGCAAATTCAGGTTGTATCCTGAATCAACAAAGCTGTACCTTTGTTGATTATCTTTAGATGTTAATTGATTAAGTGCTATTCTAAAGTAGAACTTAGATTCTGTTTTGGGGTAGCCAGCTATCTCCGAATTCGATAGGCGTTTCACCTCTATTTTTAAGTCTTCCCACTATTTTGCTACATAGAAGGGTGCGTCCATTAGACTGCTTGAAAATAGCTCATTCGGTTTCGGGGTAGTGGGCTGTGATTCTTCTTGTCCGTGTGTTCTTGCTAGACCATGATGCAAAAGGTACAAGGGTTAATCTTTGCTGTTTATTGCTTTGGGGATTCCCTTGCGGTACTTTATTGTGACTTGTGACTGTTCGATCGCAACTACTGGGTAGGGCAAATGATTTGTTTGTTTTATAGTGTATATTTGTGTTTAGTTGTTTAATCAGCTCAAAAAGATTAATGTTAATGTCGTTCGAGTGTAGGTCGAGTGCTTTTTGTAAGCTACTTTTTGTTTCTAAGTACACTTTCCAGTACACTTACCATGTTACGACTTGCCCTGTTTGATTTTTTTAGTTGGTTTATTGATATGAGTAATATAGTGGCAGGGATGACGGGCGGTGTGTGCGCACTTCATTGCGTTGTGTTCAGTTAGGTGTTTTATTCTTATCTTACTGCTAAATCCGCCTTCAGGCACTAGTTTCATAGTGCTATTCGTATTCTCGGCTGGAGAATGTAGCCCATCTTGGTCCCTTTCATTGGTTACACCTCGACCTGTCGTTTTAGTGTAGGACTCTTTGGCTCACTTTATTTCTTTTACAAGGTAAGCTGGCGACGGCGGTATATAGACTGTTGGGCGAGAAAGGGTGGGGTTAATCGTGGATTGTCGGTTATTAGACAGGCTCCTCTAGGTCGTGGTGAAGTACCGTCAAGTCTTTTAAGTTTTAAGTATGACTCGTAGTTGTTTGGCGGACAATTGGTAATTTAATTGTGTATTACGGCTAGGCATAGTAGGGTATCTAATCTTAGTTTGTGTCCTAGCTTTCATGAGTCAAAGTTGTGTGGTGTTAGGGGGGGGAATTAATGTGACTTATGGCTTTTTACAGCCTAGTTTGGTTTTTACCCTAAAGTTATAACTGTTGGTTTTAGTCATTTTTACGCCGTTAATATTATCTTGAGCCTATCGTGTAACCGCGGTCGCTGGCACGAGATTAACCGGCTCTTTGTTCATTTCGCTTGGTCAAGTTTTCACTTATGGCCTAATGTTAACTACTGCTGTGTTGCCCGTGGGGGTGTGGCTATTGCTTGGCGTTATGGTAAGATAGACTGATGCCGGCTCTGAGTTGCTGTGGCTGTTTCACCGTTGTGGTGAGGCTTGCATGTATAAACAAATGATTTTAGGTAATATGAGGTTCAAGACCAAGACCTTTGTTGGAGGGTTGTACCATCTTAGCATTTTCAGTGCTATACTTTAAGCTTAAGCTACAGGCAAC